AATGGAGAGCCTGACTAAAGGACTATCGTGATAGGATAAAAAATGTAGAAGCCAAAAATCTACCTCCATTACACCCAACAGAATTAAACTGTCACCGCAAGCATCAAAAGCCAACGTGCCCCATACACCAAGATGTAAAAAATAAAACCTAGACCTAGAAAAGTAAGCTAAGCAAAGCTAATGGGCTCATACCCCATAAATAGAGTAAATACTCTCTTCTCTAATGCCCAGTAACTCAACCAAAATCCTATTACTAACTACGCTAGTAAGAGGTGTGTTAGTGGCCGTGTCCTCCAACTCATGATTTGGTGCATGAATAGGACTAGAGGTCAACTTAATATCATTTATTCCATTGATATCTAACACTAAAAATATATACAACACAGAAGCCTCACTAAAATACTTTATTGTCCAAGTATTGGCTTCAGCAACACTGCTATTTATGGTAGTAATAAAAACACTAACAGAGGATTTATTCACACTCACATTCATAGAAACCTCATATACGACAATAATCATTTGCACCCCATTGATATTAAAAAGAGGGGCGGCTCCATTTCACTGATGGTTCCCAGGAGTAATAGAAGGGCTAAGATGAGAAAATTGTGGACTATTAATAACAATTCAAAAAGCAGCGCCACTGATATTAATATCATACCTGATCGAGATCAATGCATTTACATCAAGAATTATCCTAGCATCAACAATTATAGGAGCAATTGGAGGACTCAACCAAACATCAATACGAAAAATCATAACATATTCATCTATCAATCACACCGGTTGAATATTAGCTGCACTAATCATGGGAGATAATTTATGACTCACATACTTCATAATCTACTCAACACTAGTATTAACCGTGCTGTCAACAATTAAGTTATCCAGAGTATCATTTATTAACCAAACCCTCTTAACAAATAAAGAAGCCATACTAACAAAATTCATAATATTCACATCGCTGTTATCCCTAGGGGGGTTACCCCCCTTCCTTGGGTTCCTGCCTAAGTGAATTGTTATCCAAGAAATAATTATAAACAAAATAACACCCATGGCAACAATCATAGTAATTACATCACTAATCACATTATACTACTACCTAAAAATCTCATATTCAAGCTTCATAATCCTAAGTGAGGAGCCTAAATGAAACACCAAATCACACAAAAACAAAACAGCCAAAAAAATCAGAGCCATAATTATATCATCAATCTCATTAACAGGAATACTAATATGTAGAATTATAGCTGGATTAATTTAAACCCTTAGGCCTTAAGTTAAACAAACTAATAACCTTCAAAGCTATAAATAAAGGGCCATAACCTTTAGGCCTTGGTAAGTTAATTTAAACCCTACCCCTACAGAATTGCATTCTATTATCACAATGTGAATACAAGGCTAAAATAATAGTGGAAGAGTCACGTAATAACCTCCTAAATAGATTTACAGCCTACCGCCTACTTATCTGTCTCAGCCACTCCACTAATTATCAACCGATGACTATTCTCAACAAATCACAAAGACATTGGAACATTGTACTTTGTATTCGGTGCCTGATCAGGAATGGTCGGAACATCACTCAGAATACTAATTCGAACAGAATTAGGACAACCTGGATCTTTAATTGGAGATGACCAAATCTATAACGTTATCGTCACTGCCCATGCATTTGTCATAATTTTCTTCATGGTTATACCAATCATAATTGGTGGATTCGGGAACTGACTAGTACCGCTTATATTAGGAGCTCCAGATATGGCATTCCCACGAATAAACAACATAAGATTCTGATTACTACCACCATCATTAACACTCCTACTTACTAGTAGAACAGTAGAAAGTGGTGCAGGGACAGGATGGACAGTTTACCCCCCTCTTGCAAGAGGGATTGCCCACGCTGGAGCATCCGTGGACTTAGCCATCTTCTCCTTACATCTAGCAGGTGTATCATCAATTCTGGGAGCAGTAAACTTTATCTCAACAACAATCAACATAAAGCCAAAAAATATAAAACCAGAACGAATCCCACTATTTGTATGATCTGTCGCCATCACAGCCCTACTCCTACTACTGTCTCTACCAGTATTAGCAGGAGCAATCACTATGCTACTAACCGACCGCAACCTAAATACATCATTCTTCGACCCAGCCGGAGGGGGAGATCCAATCTTATACCAACACTTATTTTGATTCTTCGGGCACCCTGAAGTATACATTTTAATCCTACCAGGATTTGGTATAATCTCCCACATTATCTGTCACGAAAGAGGAAAGAAGGAAGCCTTCGGAAACCTCGGAATAATTTTTGCAATACTAGCAATCGGTTTACTAGGATTTGTTGTATGAGCCCACCATATATTTACAGTAGGAATAGACGTCGACACACGAGCATACTTTACATCAGCAACAATAATCATTGCAGTACCAACAGGAATTAAAATCTTCAGATGACTTGCAACAATATATGGATCACAATTAACATATAGACCTGCCTGCCTATGGGCAATAGGATTTGTATTCCTATTCACAATAGGGGGATTAACAGGGGTAGTTCTTGCAAACTCGTCAATTGACATCGTGTTGCACGACACTTATTACGTTGTAGCCCACTTCCACTACGTACTATCAATAGGAGCAGTATTTGCAATCATAGCAGGATTCATTCAATGATTTCCTCTATTTACCGGACTTACTATAAACCCGAAATGATTAAAAGCCCAATTCGCTGTTATATTTACAGGAGTAAACATAACATTCTTTCCACAACACTTCTTAGGATTAGCCGGAATACCTCGACGATACTCTGACTATCCAGACGCTTACACTACATGAAACATCATCTCATCAATAGGATCAACAATTTCATTCGTAAGAGTAATAATATTCCTATTCATTATCTGAGAAAGTATTACATCAAACCGACAAATCTTATTCCCAACACAAACGAGAAACTCAATTGAATGAATACAAAACTTCCCACCGGCAGAACACAGATACTCAGAATTACCTACAATCTCAATAATTAACTAACGTCAATCACAATCTAATGTGGCAGATAAGTGCATTGGATTTAAGCTCCACATATAAAGTTTTAGCGACCTTCATTAGAACCAATGACAACATGATTAAACATAAGACTACAAGACGGAGCATCACCCATCATAGAACAATTAATCTTCTTCCATGATCATACATTAATAATTATATTAATAATCATTACAACTGTAATATACATAATAACCACCCTACTTTGAAATAAACACACTAGACGATTCATATTAGAAGGACAACTAATTGAAACTACATGAACAATTGCACCGGCAATCATCCTAGTATTCATTGCAATACCATCCTTACGACTCCTGTACCTAATAGATGAAATCCACAACCCAGCAATAACCTTAAAAGCAGTAGGACATCAATGATACTGAAGATATGAATACTCAGACTTTACAAAACTTGAATTCGACTCATATATAATCCCACAAGAAGAAAACCAAGCAAGAACCTTCCGACTATTAGACACAGACAATCGAATTGTACTACCTATAAATTCACCAATTCGACTAGTAGTAACAGCAGCAGACGTACTACACTCTTGAACAATTCCAAGATTGGGGGTGAAAACAGACGCCACACCAGGACGACTAAACCAAACAAGATTCTCAATCAACCATCCTGGTATCCTATACGGACAATGCTCAGAAATCTGTGGAGCAAATCACAGATTTATACCTATCACAATCGAAAGAGTATCGGCAAATCACTTCATTAACTGAGTCTCAAGACTAAGAGAATCATCAGATGACTGAAAGCAAGTAATGGTCTCTTAAACCAGTTCATGATAATCTAGCAAATATCTCTGATGATAAAGGATTAGTTAATATTATAATATCAGAATGTCAAACTGAAGTAATCAATAAATGATACCCTTTTATACCACAAATAATACCTATAGAATGGATAATCCTATACATTACATTTCTAGCAACACTCCTAATATTCAACATTATAAACTACTTCATACAATCACCAACCAAAAAAAGCACAACAAAACATAACATCAACGTTAACAATATAAACTGAAAATGATAAGAAACCTATTCTCAATCTTTGATCCAACAACAGAAATCAATAGACTACCTATAAACTGAACTAGAACAATAGTAGGTCTCCTATTAATCCCAACAAGAATTTGACTAACACCATCACGAAACAGAATAGCACTAAACTTACTAATAAATAAACTTCATACAGAAATAAAAACGATCTTAAGAAAAGGAGATCAAAACAAGGGAAATTCATTCATTTTCACCTCATTGTTCCTTATAATTCTAATAAATAATTTCCTGGGACTATTCCCATACATCTTCACTAGAACAAGACATTTAACACTTACATTAACACTAGCGCTACCACTATGAATAACATTTATATTATTTGGATGAATCAAAAACACAAATCACATATTTGAACACTTAGTACCACAAGGTACACCAACAATACTAATACCATTTATGGTCATTATTGAAACAATCAGCAACCTAATCCGTCCAGGAACACTAGCAGTACGCTTAACAGCAAACATAATCGCTGGTCATCTGCTACTAACCCTACTAGGAAATAATGGACCTACAATAAATCACACCCTCCTGGCCGTGTTAATTACAGCACAAATCTTATTATTAATCTTAGAATCAGCCGTAGCCATTATTCAATCATACGTATTCGCAATCCTAAGAACTTTATATTCTAGAGAAGTAAATTAATGTCAACTCAAGAAAATCACTCATTTCACATAGTAAACAAAAGACCATGACCGCTCACAGGAGCAATTGGAGCTATAGTAACACTAATAGGACTAATCAAATGATTTCACCAATACAACAACAGCCTACTAGGGGTAGGAACAGTAATCACACTATTAACAATAATCCAATGATGACGAGATGTAACACGAGAGGGAACCTACCAAGGATTACACACTAAAACAGTTACAAGAGGACTACGATGAGGAATAATTCTATTTATTATTTCAGAAGTACTATTCTTCGCATCATTCTTCTGAGCATTTTTCCACAGAAGACTATCGCCCACAATTGAACTAGGGTCGGCATGGCCACCCACAGGAATCCAACCATTCAACCCCATGCAAATCCCACTATTAAACACAGCAATTCTACTTGCCTCAGGAGTAACTGTAACATGAGCACATCATGGACTACTAGAAAATAACTTTAGACAAGCAACACAAGGCCTATTCTTTACAGTCCTTCTAGGACTCTACTTTACTGCATTACAAGCATACGAATATATTGAAGCACCCTTCACAATTGCAGACTCAGCATATGGGTCGACATTTTTCATGGCCACAGGATTTCACGGACTTCACGTAATCATCGGAACAACATTTTTAACCACATGTTTATTACGACAGACAACTCTACACTTCTCATCAAACCACCACTTTGGATTTGAAGCAGCAGCATGATACTGACACTTCGTAGACGTAGTATGACTATTCCTATACATCTCAATCTACTGATGAGGAAGATAACACAATATTTATCTAATACAAGTAAGTATACTTGACTTCCAATCAAGAAATTTGTGCAAAACAAGATGAATAATATCAACAGTTATAACAATAGCAGCAATAACAATTACAATCTCAACCATCGTAATGATAATAGCAACACTAATCTCAAAAAAAACCAATGAAGAACGAGAAAAAAGATCCCCCTTCGAATGCGGATTTGACCCAAAAAACTCAGCCCGACTGCCATTCTCATCACGATTCTTCTTAGTCGCGGTAATCTTTATAATCTTCGATGTAGAAATTGCACTATTACTACCAATACCAATTACTATAACAACATCAAACATAAGATCATGAATGCTAATTAGATCCGCATTCCTACTAATCCTAATTATTGGACTTTACCACGAATGAAACCAGGGATCACTAGAATGAAGAAACTAACCAGGGGGATTATAGTTAATAATAACATTTGAGTTGCATTCAAAAAGTACTACCAAATAGTTAATCTCAAAGTAAGAAGCAAACCTTGCAATCAGTTTCGACCTGATCCCTGATACTAATCATATCCTTACTTTAACCTTTGATCGAAACCAAAAAGAGGTATATTATTGTTAATAATAAAACTGAATTAAATATTCCGCTCAAAGAAGTGAACAGAAAGAGTGAATGCTGCTAACTTATCACTATAGCGGTTAAAGTCCGTTTACACTTCTATTTATATAGTTTATTAAAAACATTACACTTTCACTGTAAAAACAAAGAGAAACTTTTATAAATAACACCCGAAGGAAAAATCCTCATTGACATCTTCAGTGTCACGCTCTATATAAGCTATTCAAGTAATAAATCAACACAAGCAATAAAACAGTCCACATAACAAAAAAGCCTAAAAATAACTTCAAGCTTCTATGTTGAACCCACTGATTAACCCTACCCAAATTAAAAAGAAACCAATATAAACCCTGCCCGCCAAAATACTCCATCCAACCAGAATCAAGAACCCGTATAGACCTATAACCAAACCCCAAAGGGCCGAAAGAAACCCCATAAGTAGAAAAAAATGGTATAAACCACATAGAACCAGAAAAAGAAGAAACCCGATAATAACACATAGAAAGCAAATAATCACCAAAATTAAATCCAGCTATCTCATAACCAATAAAGCCCCCCAAGCCAACAAAAAAGAAAGTAAGAAACTTCAAATAATAAGGCAAACAAATAACCGAAGGAGTGGGACAAATTAATCACATCAAAGCCCCACCCCCCAAAACGGATAAAACTAATAAACCAATCATACCCATAACTATATTATAATTAGTGTCCACCATAGAATGTAAAGAAACAAAATTAAAATCACCACACAAAACAAAATAAAACAAACGGAAGGAATAACAAACAGTCAAACCAGTAGAGACAAATAATAAAAGAAATCCAAATACATTCACATATCTCATAGAGATCATCTCTAAAATGAAATCCCTAGAATAAAACCCAGCCAAAAACGGCATACCACAAAGAGCAAAGCTAGAAACCATTAAGCAAGAAGAAGTAAAAGGCATATAAACGGATAAACCCCCCATAAAACGGATATCCTGGGAGTCTCCTATGGAATGAATAACCCCTCCAGCACACATAAACAATAAAGCCTTAAACAATGCATGAGTTAACAGATGAAAAAAAGCTAGGCTAGAGAGACCCACAGAGACAGTCATAATTATCAAACCCAATTGTCTTAGAGTTGACAAAGCAATAATTTTCCTTAAATCATATTCAAAATTGGCTCCCAGCCCAGCCATAAATATAGTTAAAGCAGAAACCAACAACAAAATAGTATTCAACAAATAACCAAATGAAGGACTAAAACGAATTAACAGATAAACACCAGCCGTAACCAAAGTAGACGAATGAACCAAAGCAGAAACAGGAGTAGGGGCCGCCATTGCTGCCGGCAATCAAGAAGAAAAGGGAATTTGAGCACTTTTAGTTATAGCCGCCAGAACAACAAGAAAAGAAATCAACTCCATCTCAGCAGAACCAGCCAAAAACTCCAAATAATAAATAAAATTCCAACTACCAAAATTAATTATTCAAGCAATCACCATCAACAAGGCCACATCACCAATACGATTAGATAAAACTGTCAACATACCAGCACCATAAGACTTTACATTCTGATAATAAATTACCAAACAATAAGACACTAAACCTAAACCATCCCAACCTAACAGAATTCTAATCATATTAGGGCTAATGATCAAGAACAATATAGAAACCACAAAGAGCAAAACCAACATAATAAAACGAAAAATATTCGAATCACCATACATATAATCATCACTATACAAAATAACCAAAGAAGAAATAATAAAAACAAACCCCAAAAACAATAAAGATATCCAATCAAACAAAAAGGTCATAACAACTGACCCACTATTCAATCCAACAATCCCTCAATCAACAAAATAAACCAAATCACACAAAACAAAATAAACCCCTCAAAAACAACAAAATCAACCCAAACCAAACAAAAAGACAAATCTAGCAAAACAAATAGAAATCGGCATCATAATCCAAAATAAAACTATATCATTGGCACCACAAACCAACATTTTACATTAAACTATTCAGATAAACCAAATCAACTTACATCCAAAAGATAGTTAAATCAACCCTAAGAATAACCAAATTAAGAGGAAACCAATGCAAAAACAACAACGCAAACTCACGAACATAACCCAATGAACAAGAATAAAGACCAGAAAAAAGAGCACCATGCTGACTATAAGAATACATATAAAGTGTATAAGCAGCCCCAAAAAAAGACAAAAAAACCAAAACAAACATAAGATACCAAGACCAAGCAACCAAAACACTTAACAAGCCAATCTCACCTAAAAGGTTAAGAGAGGGAGGAGCGGCCATATTACAAGCACTCAATAAAAACCACCACATGGCCATTCTAGGCATCAAATTAACTAAACCCCTATTAATTAACAAGCTACGTCTACCAAAACGTTCGTAAGAAATATTAGAAAGACAAAAAAGACCGGAAGAACACAAACCATGAGCAATTATCAAAGCAAGGGAACTGCAAGCCCCCCAATAACTCATAGTCATAATACCACCAATAACCATACTTATATGAGCGACAGAAGAATAAGCAATCAACGACTTCAAATCAGTCTGTCGCATACAAAATAAACTAACCAACAAACCACCAACCAAACTTAAAACAACTCAAACAAGACCAATACTAAAGCCAAACTTAAACAACACAGGAAAAACCCGAAGAAGACCATAACCCCCAAGCTTCAATAAAACACCTGCCAAAATCATAGAGCCAGAAACAGGAGCTTCCACATGCGCCTTTGGGAGCCACAAATGAACCAAAAATATAGGCATCCTAACCAAAAAGGCCAAAACTATACAAACATAAAACAAACCACTAACAGAAACACCACCCCGTAACAAACAAAGGAATAATGAACCCAACGAACCATAAATAAACAAAATACCAATCAGCAAAGGAAGGGAAGCTAACAAAGTATAAAACAACAAATAGATACCAGCCTGAACACGTTCAGGCTGGTATCCTCAACCCAAAATAAGAAGTAAAGTAGGGATCAATCTACTTTCAAAGAAAATATAAAACGAAAGTAAACTAACTCTTCTGAAAGTACAATATAGCATGACAACAAGAAAAATAACAACAAAAAGAAAAAGGCCAGAAAAATAACCAGAACGAAGAACAGACTCTCTAGCCAAAACCATAAGAACACAAATCCACAAACTTAATAGAACAAGCCCATACGAAATAACATCACAGCCAAAAAAATAACTCAGATTACCCCAACAGAAAAAATAAGGAAAAGAAAAAAAATAAACGAAAGAAATAGCAAACAATAAAGAACAAATCAACCACCAAGAACCTGGAAAAACACACAACGGGGTTAAAAAGAACAAAAAACAAAGAAACCTTAACATTGAAGAACTCTATAAGAACGAAAATAATCATTACCATGACTACGAATTATAGAAACCAAAATTGATAGGCCCAGTGAACCCTCACAAACAGAAAAAACTAAAAAATAAACAACAAAAAACAATCTATAATTCAATCCACACAAATAAAAATAAACCGAAAGATAAAGAACCAAAACAATAAACTCCAAACTCAACAAAGTAACCAGCAAATGCTTACGACTAGAAGAAAATGACCAAATACCACAAAAATAAAGAACAAAAAGATAAAAACACATTGACATTAAAAGTTTTAATAATTTAACAAAAATATTGGTCTTGTAAACCAAAAATAAGGAATCAACTTTTAAAACTTCAGAGGAAAAGCGCATAGTGCCATTTCATTAATCCCCAAAATTAACATTTTAAATAAAATACCCCCTGACATGACCAAACTATTAATATCAACAAGAATAATAACAAGAGTAATATCCACACAAATAAAACACCCGATAGCAATAGGAACAATACTACTCTTACAAACCATAATAACATGCATAATCAGAGGAACCATATACAAAAGATTCTGATTCTCGTACATCCTATTCATAATCATAATCGGAGGAATACTAGTACTATTTATATACATAACAAGACTAGCATCAAATGAAATATTTTACCCAACAAGCAAGATAATAATAACAGCAATAATCCTATCACCAACAATAATATACCTTATACCAGACCAAACAAACAACAAGGAAATAAACACCCAAGAATCGACGACAGAAGACGAAATTATAATAACAACAACTACAATATATAACCAAATCACGGGAATAATAACAATTATACTAGTAATATATATACTACTAACACTAATCGTAGTAGTAAACATCATCAACATCTCAAGGGGACCACTACGACACACAAACTAATGAACAAACCCATACGAAACAGACACCCGCTAATCAAAATTGCAAATGGAGCTCTAGTAGACTTACCAACTCCATCAACAATTAGAGGATGATGAAACTTCGGATCACTAATAGGAATCTGCCTAATCATACAAATCATAACAGGACTATTCCTAGCTATACATTACTGCCCAGACATCAACATAGCATTCTCCAGAGTAAGACACATTTGCCGAGACGTCAACAACGGGTGGCTACTACGAACACTACACGCAAACGGAGCCTCAATATTCTTCGTATGCATTTTTATACACACAGGACGAAACCTATACTACGGATCATACAAATTTACACATACATGATCCGTAGGAGTTCTACTCCTAATCTTAACTATAGCAACTGGATTCCTAGGATACGTATTACCCTGAGGGCAAATATCATTCTGAGGAGCAACTGTAATTACCAACCTACTATCAGCAGTACCATATATAGGACAGGAACTAGTACAATGAGTATGAGGGGGGTTTGCTGTAGATAACGCAACCCTAACACGATTCTTCGCACTTCACTTTCTAATACCATTTGCAATCGCAGCAATAACTATTGTCCACCTTATATTTCTGCACCAAACAGGATCAAACAACCCACTAGGACTAAACAAAAACACAGACAAGATTCCATTCCACCCTTACTTCACAGCAAGGGACATTGTAGGATTCACAATCACAATTATAGCCCTATCAACAGTGACCCTAAGAGAACCCTATATCCTAACAGACCCAGACAACTTCACACCAGCAAACCCGCTAGTAACACCAGTACACATTCAACCAGAATGATACTTCTTATTCGCATACGCAATCCTACGATCAATCCCTAACAAATTAGGAGGAGTAATTGCACTAGCTATATCAATCCTAATCCTATTCGTTATACCAGTAAACAAATCAAAGTTCCGTGGAACACAATTCTACCCAATAAATCAAGTACTATTCTGAACAATAACAAACACAGTAATTCTACTTACTTGAATCGGAGCCCGACCAGTTGAAGAACCATACATCTTAACCGGACAAATCCTAACAGTACTTTACTTCCAATATTTTATTTCAAAACCAACAATAACAAAACTATGAGATAAAATTATTTAACTAAGTTAAAAAGCAATAGAATAAGCCTAATGTCTTGAAAACATTATGAAAGAAGTTCAAACCTTCTATTAACTTATACCTAAATTAATACACCTACAATAAAGAAAAAATAAAAACCCTAACACCAACAAAAAATAAAAGATAATTCAATGAAAGAGGCAAAAATCTCCTCCAAGCCAAATACATTAACCTATCATAACGAAACCGTGGTAAAGTGCCACGAACCCAAATAAATAAAAAAGACACAAAAGACAACCTAATATAAAAAAATAAAGAATAAAGATCGCTACCCAAAAAAATTACACAAAACAACAATCTCATAAAAAGAATACTGGCATATTCGGCCAAGAAAATCAATGCAAAACCCCCACCACCATACTCAACATTAAAGCCAGAAACCAACTCAGACTCACCTTCAGCGAAATCAAAAGGAGTGCGATTAGTTTCAGCCAAACAGGAAATAAACCAAACAAAAGATAAAGGAAAAGAAAAAAAAATTAGTCAAATATAAAACTGAAATAAATAAAAATAAATCAGATTATATCTACAAATCAAAACAACAAAAGAAAGCAAAATAAAGGCCAATCTTACCTCATAGGAAATAGTCTGAGCCAAAGCACGCAAACCACCTAATAAAGAATACCCAGAATTAGAAGACCACCCAGCAACTATTACAGTATAAACACCCAGTCTAGTACAAGCCAAAAAAAACAACAAGCCCAACTCAAAGGAAATAAAACCTCTCAAATAAGGAATCAGCAACCAGACCAACAAAGAAAGAAATAAACCAAAAACAGGAGAAAAATAATAAACCAAATAATTAGAAACCAAAGGAAAATACTGCTCCCTAGAAAATAACCTAATGGCATCTCTAAAAGGCTGAAGAACACCAACAAATCCTACCTTATTGGGACCCCTTCGAATGTGAATGTAACCCAAAACCCTGCGTTCCAAAAGAGTAAGAAAGGCTACCCCAACCATGACAAACAAAATCAACAACAAAAAGATCACAACAAAAAATAGATAACCTAACATATAATACTACTTGTAACATTAAAAATTTACATTAACAGATTCTAAATCTAACGCACTTATCTGCCAAAATAGCCAGTTAATAATATTCAACAAATATAAAATTATTCCAAATACCTGGTCCTCTCGTACTAAGGTATAAAACTCCATTATAGATAGAAACCAACCTGGCTCACGCCGGTTTGAACTCAGATCATGTAAGATTTTAAAGGTCGAACAGACCTAATAAATTTCCAGCTCCTACACCGAAAATAAACCTTAATCCAACATCGAGGTCGCAAACCCTCCTGCCGATAAGAACTCTCAAGGAAGATAACGCTGTTATCCCTAAGGTAATTTAATCTTACAATCAAAATAAATGGATCAAGTAAATATAAATAAATATAATAACAAAAGGAGGGGTTCATTTATATCCCTCCCATCACCCCAACAAAACATATTAAACGGCCCAGTGAACCCTCACAAACAAAAGGGGACCGTAACAAATGTCAAACTCTATAGGGTCTTCTCGTCCCATAAAAACATCTAAGAATTTTAACTCAAAGACCAAATTCAATAAACAATTCAAAATTAAGACAGCCCATGCCTCGTCAAGCCATTCATACCAGATCACAATTAAAGAACTAATGACTATGCTACCTTTGCACGGTCAAAATACCGCGGCCCTTCAACACCAAAGTCAGCGGGCAGGCCATACTTCAAAAACTAACAAGAAAAGATGTTTTTGTTAAACAGGCGGACATGAAATTTGCCTAGTTCCTCAAAGAAAATTAACACAAATAAAACAACCTAACAACAAATTTACTAATTCTACAATAATTACTAACCAAAACAAAATAAAGAATACATTTCAATAAATAATTAAATAAACAAAAATAAAGAACAAAACAAATAAAATTTTAACATAATCAAATTGAAAATCAATATAAAACCCACAAGACTAAATAAACAAAAAATTATAAAAATAAAATAAGAAGCTAATCCCTCCCAATCTTAACACCAAATAAAAACAAATAAACAAATAATAAAACTCTAAATAAGACGCATGAATTAAATTCATTTCTTGAAAAACCAGAAACCCCTAAAGACGAATAACATTTCACCACCACCAACCTATTATTAATGTTAATAAAACAACAACTAAAATAAGTTAATAGCTCCTTTTAGAATCGGGAAATAAAAATAAATAATAAAATTCAGTAAACCCTGATACACAAGGTACAGCAAACCAAGCAAACTTCCAAAAATAAATCAATACACCCCTACAGTACAAATAAACTATAACCAAAAAAATCAAATCAATAAAAATACAACAACAAAATAATACTTTACTAAAACACTAATCCATAACACAAAAAAACAGCAAACCGCTCAACAACAATCAGACCATGTCGAATCGCACGACACAATTATTCAGCGTAAATGAAATCTCAACTAACAGAAATGATCTGATAACATTATCACTCCAGCTACACCTTCCGGTACAGCCACTTTGTTACGACTTATCTCATTAACAAATAAAACGAGAGCGACGGGCGATGTGTACATATCTCAGAACCAATTATCACAAAAACAATCTTCAAAACATTACAATCAAATCCAATTTCATGCCAGTAATTAAAACCAACAATCCAAAACAACAAATAACAATGTAACCCACCAATACACTTAGAGAAAGCTGCACCTTGACCTGAAATTAAACCAAATAAAGGAACGAGAAAATTAAACAACCCTTAAAAGATAATCAATAAACGGCGGTATACAAACCAACAAACAACTAAGTAAGGTCCAACGCGGACTATCGATAACGAGACAGGTTCCTCTGAACGGAATAAGATACCGCCAAATTCTTTAAGTTTCAAGAACATAACTAATACTACTCAGGCAAAACATTAACATCCAAAAATAATAGGGTATCTAATCCTAGTTTAAGAATAAGAATTTCATAGCCTCCAAACAAATAAATGAATAAAAACAAAGATAAAAATTTCACCCAATAACCATCAAAGTAAATCCACAACATCAAATAACACCATACAACTACCTTCAGCCAAACAAGTTCAATCGCCTCCAAGGTATAACCGCGGCTGCTGGCACAAAATTTAACCGAAACTAAATGCATTGCTAAATACAAGAACACTTGATTACATAACAATAACTAATGAGAATTAAATACAAACGTAAACAAACCAATCTAGAGCCCATCTAGAACTAAACCTTAGAACAAATCACGCACAAACTTACATATAAAACAAGCAAACAATTGAACTAGAACTGAGCAAGAATAAAACTCACTCCAACAAGAACCTAGCTTCCAACGGAACCTCCCCACAAGAAACTATACTGAAAACACGAACAACCGTAAACTAGGCAACATAAAACCACAAACATACCACCTTAATCCAAGTTTTTTAGCCCAGGCAGTAAAAAACCCCACTAACACGCAGGAAAAAACTGACAGACCCCAACACTTTTCAACACTCCAACAAGAACCTAGCTTCCAACGGAACCTCCCCACAAGAAACTATACTGAAAACACGAACAACCGTAAACTAGGCAACATAAAACCACAAACATACCACCTTAATCCAAGTTTTTTAGCCCAGGCAGTAAAAAACCCCACTAACACGCAGGAAAAAACTGACAGACCCCAACACTTTTCAACACTCCAACAAGAACCTAGCTTCCAACGGAACCTCCCCACAAGAAACTATACTGAAAACACGAACTGGTTGGAAAAAGTTTCCCTAACAACACCTTAATTTATTTACGTCCCTATGAATCTAGTAGAACCAATCCTAAACTTATCTTTTCTTAAACTTACAGATAAGTTTAGGATTGGTTCTACTAGATTCATAAATTGTCAATAAAATATGTGGGGATAACAATTTAATGCATACAAGATGAAAAATAGTTAATAATCCAGTTTAACAATAAATTCTCATTCCACGTAAAATAGCATTTTTTTACATAATAATAATAAAATTGCTTATCTTAAATAAATAATACGTATATGTCAACGATTGTATTAATATAAATGTTTAATATTTAAATATTCTTCTTCTTTCCTATTAGGTAGCTGTATCCGCTATAATGTAAATTATATATTACTTAAGATCTTATTATTTGTATAAATCACTAAGGATAATCAATGATACGTCATATAGAGTTATTTATTCAAATTAATCTCATATTAACATATGTGAGAAACACAGGAAATAAATACACCACCCAATCTAATAAGACAATAATAAGCAAAATAAACAAAATACTGAAAACACGAACTGGTTGGAAAAAGTTTCCCTAACAACACCTTAATTTATTTACGTCCCTATGAATCTAGTAGAACCAATCCTAAACTTATCTTTTCTTAAACTTACAGATAAGTTTAGGATTGGTTCTACTAGATTCATAAATTGTCAATAAAATATGTGGGGATAACAATTTAATGCATACAAGATGAAAAATAGTTAATAATCCAGTTTAACAATAAATTCTCATTCCACGTAAAATAGCATTTTTTTACATAATAATAATAAAATTGCTTATCTTAAATAAATAATACGTATATGTCAACGATTGTATTAATATAAATGTTTAATATTTAAATATTCTTCTTCTTTCCTATTAGGTAGCTGTATCCGCTATAATGTAAATTATATATTACTTAAGATCTTATTATTTGTATAAATCACTAAGGATAATCAATGATACGTCATATAGAGTTATTTATTCAAATTAATCTCATATTAACATATGTGAGAAACACAGGAAATAAATACACCACCCAATCTAATAAGACAATAATAAGCAAAATAAACAAAATACTGAAAACACGAACTGGTTGGAAAAAGTTTCCCTAACAACACCTAA